GCTAGCGTAGCTTAATACAAAGCATAGCACTGAAGATGCTAAGATGAGTCCTAAAAAACTCCGCATGCACAAAGGCATGGTCCCGACCTTACTATCAGCCCTAACTCAACTTACACATGCAAGTCTCCGCAACCCAGTGAGTATGCCCTCAATCCCCCGCCCGGGGACGAGGAGCGGGCATCAGGCACAAACATTTAGCCCAAGACGCCTGGCCTAGCCACACCCCCAAGGGAATTCAGCAGTGATAAACATTAAGCCATAAGTGAAAACTTGACTCAGTTAGTGTTAAGAGGGCCGGTAAAACTCGTGCCAGCCACCGCGGTTAGACGAGAGGCCCTAGTTGATAATATAACGGCGTAAAGGGTGGTTAAGGATAAGCAAAAATAAAGCCAAATGGCCCTTTGGCCGTCATACGCTTCTAGGCGTCCGAAGCCCTAATACGAAAGTAGCTTTAACAACCCCACCTGACCCCACGAAAGCTGAGAAACAAACTGGGATTAGATACCCCACTATGCTCAGCCGTAAACTTAGACATCAAACTACAATTAGATGTCCGCCAGGGTACTACGAGCATTAGCTTAAAACCCAAAGGACCTGACGGTGTCTCAGACCCCCCTAGAGGAGCCTGTTCTAGAACCGATAACCCCCGTTAAACCTCACCACTTCTAGCCATCCCAGCCTATATACCGCCGTCGTCAGCTTACCCTGTGAAGGTAATAAAAGTAAGCAAAATGGGTACAACCCAGAACGTCAGGTCGAGGTGTAGCGCATGAAGTGGAAAGAAATGGGCTACATTTTCTATCACAGAATATTACGAACATGCACCATGAAATAATGCTTGAAGGAGGATTTAGTAGTAAAAAGGAAATAGAGTGTCCTTTTGAACCCGGCTCTGAGACGCGTACACACCGCCCGTCACTCTCCCCTGTCAAAACGCACCCAAAATACCTAATAATATAGCACTGACAAGGGGAGGCAAGTCGTAACACGGTAAGTGTACCGGAAGGTGCACTTGGATCAAACCCAGGGTGTGGCTGAGTTAGTCAAGCATCTCACTTACACCGAGAAGACATCCATGCAAATTGGATCGCCCTGAGCCAAACAGCTAGCTTACCCACCAAAACTAACCAAACAATATAAATAAAATAAAATGGACATAATACCAAAAACTAAACCATTCTTTTACCTGAGTATGGGAGACAGAAAAGGTTCAACCAAAGCAATAGAAATAGTACCGCAAGGGAAAGCTGAAAGAGAAATGAAACAACCCATATAAGCACAAAAAAGCAAAGACTAAACCTTGTACCTTTTGCATCATGATTTAGCCAGTAAACCCAAGCAAAGAGACCTTTAGTTTGAAACCCCGAAACCAGGTGAGCTACCCCGAGACAGCCTATTAAGGGCCAACCCGTCTCTGTGGCAAAAGAGTGGGAAGAGCTCCGGGTAGAAGTGACAGACCTACCGAACCTGGTGATAGCTGGTTGCCTAAGAAACGAATAGAAGTTCAGCCTCGTGCACCTCAAATCAAATAGACATATAAATAAGACCCAGAGAAACACACGAGAGTTAGTTAAAGGGGGTACAGCCCCTTTAACAAAGGATACAACCTTACCAGGAGGATAAAGATCATAATACATAAAACATCCTGTTCTAGTGGGCCTAAAAGCAGCCACCTAAACAGAAAGCGTTAAAGCTCAGACAGAAAAAAGTTTATTATTCTGATAAACAATCTTACTCCCCTAAATTCTATTAGGCTAATCCATGCCCCCATGGAAGAAATTATGCTAAAATGAGTAACAAGAAGGCCCGCCCTTCTCCCCAGCACAAGTGTAAGCCAAACCGGACAAACCATTGGCAATTAACGAACTCAACCCAAGAGAGTAATGTGAACCACAAAAAAACCAAGAAAACCACACAACCTAACAATCGTTACCCCCACACTGGAGTGCTACTTAAAGGAAAGACTAAAAGAAAAGGAAGGAACTCGGCAAACACAAGCCTCGCCTGTTTACCAAAAACATCGCCTCCTGCAACACAACTAAGTATAGGAGGTCCAGCCTGCCCAGTGACTACAAGTTCAACGGCCGCGGTATTTTGACCGTGCAAAGGTAGCGCAATCACTTGTCTTTTAAATAGAGACCTGTATGAATGGCTAAACGAGGGCTTAACTGTCTCCCCTTTCCAGTCAGTGAAATTGATCTGCCCGTGCAGAAGCGGACATAAAAATACAAGACGAGAAGACCCTTTGGAGCTTAAGGTACAAAACTCAACCACGTCAAGCAACTCAATAAAAAGCAAAAACTTTGTGGAATATGAGATTTTACCTTCGGTTGGGGCGACCACGGAGGAAAACAAAGCCTCCAAGTGGATTGGGAAAACCTCCTAAAACCAAGAGAGACATCTCTAAGCCACAGAACATCTGACCAAACATGATCCGGCTACCCGAAGCCGATCAACGAACCAAGTTACCCTAGGGATAACAGCGCAATCCTCTCCCAGAGTCCATATCGACGAGAGGGTTTACGACCTCGATGTTGGATCAGGACATCCTAATGGTGCAGCCGCTATTAAGGGTTCGTTTGTTCAACGATTAAAGTCCTACGTGATCTGAGTTCAGACCGGAGCAATCCAGGTCAGTTTCTATCTGTAACGCTACTTTTCCTAGTACGAAAGGATCGGAAAAGAGGGGCCCATACTTTAAGCACGCCCCACCCCTAATTTATGAAAACAAATAAATAAAGCAAAGGGAGAGCCAAAATCCCAGCTAGCCAAAATAAGGACATACTGGGGTGGCAGAGCATGGTAAATTGCGAAAGGCCTAAGCCCTTTTTGCCAGAGGTTCAAATCCTCTTCCCAGTTCATGCTAAACATCCTAATAACTCACCTAATCAACCCCCTAGCCTACATCGTGCCCGTTCTCTTAGCAGTAGCCTTCTTAACATTAGTTGAACGAAAAGTATTAGGCTATATACAACTACGAAAAGGCCCCAACGTAGTAGGACCTTACGGATTATTACAGCCCATCGCCGATGGAGTCAAACTCTTTATCAAAGAACCAGTCCGCCCCTCCACATCATCCCCATTCCTATTTCTAGCTACCCCTATACTCGCACTAACCCTAGCCATAACCCTATGGGCCCCAATACCCATACCCCACCCCGTAACTGACCTCAACCTAGGAATCCTATTTATCCTAGCCCTATCAAGCCTCGCAGTATATTCAATTCTAGGATCAGGATGAGCATCAAATTCAAAATATGCACTAATCGGAGCCCTACGAGCCGTAGCCCAAACAATTTCATATGAAGTAAGCCTAGGACTAATTCTCCTCTCAGTAATCATCTTCTCAGGAGGATATACACTACAAACATTCAACACCACCCAAGAAAGCATCTGATTACTTGTACCCGCCTGACCCCTAGCCGCAATATGATACATCTCAACACTAGCCGAAACAAACCGAGCACCTTTTGACCTGACAGAAGGGGAATCCGAACTAGTCTCTGGCTTTAACGTAGAATATGCAGGAGGACCATTCGCCCTATTCTTCCTAGCAGAATACGCCAACATCCTATTAATAAACACACTATCAGCCGTACTATTCCTAGGCGCCTCACACATCCCAAGCATCCCCGAACTCACAACAATTAACCTGATAACCAAAGCCGCATTACTATCAATCCTATTCTTATGAGTACGAGCCTCCTACCCACGATTCCGATACGATCAACTAATACATTTAGTGTGAAAAAACTTTCTCCCCCTCACACTCGCCTTCGTACTATGACACACCGCTCTGCCAATCGCACTAGCAGGCCTCCCCCCACAACTATAAACAAGGAACTGTGCCTGAATGCCCAAGGACCACTTTGATAGAGTGATTTATAGGGGTTAAAATCCCCTCAGTTCCTAGAAAGAAGGGAATTGAACCCATACTCAAGAGATCAAAACTCTTGGTGCTTCCTTTACACCACTTTCTACCGGCGGGGTCAGCTAATAAAGCTTTCGGGCCCATACCCCGAACATGACGGTTAAAGTCCCTCCTCCGCCAATGAACCCATACGTACTTGCAATCCTACTATCCAGCCTAGGACTAGGAACCACCCTAACCTTTGCCAGCTCCCACTGACTACTAGCCTGAATAGGACTAGAAATCAATACCCTAGCAATCACCCCACTAATAGCACAACACCACCACCCACGCGCAGTAGAAGCAACTACAAAATATTTCCTAACCCAAGCCACAGCAGCAGCAATAATCCTATTCGCAAGCACAACAAACGCCTGAATGACAGGAGAATGAAGCATTAACGACCTATCCAACCCCATCGCCAGCACAATATTCATAACTGCTTTAGCCCTAAAAATTGGATTAGCACCAATACACTTCTGAATACCAGAAGTCCTACAAGGACTAGACCTTACAACAGGCCTAATCTTATCTACCTGACAAAAACTTGCCCCATTCGCACTAATTATTCAAACAGCCCAAACCATCGACCCAATACTATTAACCCTGCTAGGAATCGCATCCACACTAGTAGGCGGATGAGGAGGACTAAACCAAACCCAACTACGAAAAATCTTAGCCTACTCCTCAATTGCACACATAGGATGAATAATTATTGTTATTCAATACGCCCCACAACTTACACTAATTGCACTAGGGACATACATTATCATAACATCCGCAGCATTCCTCACCCTCAAAACATCATTCACCACCAAAATCAATACACTCGCAACAACCTGATCAAAAAACCCAATCCTAGCATCAACCACCGCCCTAGCACTACTATCACTAGGAGGCCTCCCCCCACTAACAGGATTCTTACCAAAATGACTAATTCTTCAAGAACTAACAAAACAAGATCTACCAATCATTGCAACAATCATAGCCCTTGCCGCCCTAATCAGCCTATACTTCTACTTACGCCTATGCTATGCAATAACACTAACCATCTCCCCTAACACAACCAACTCAACCACCCCCTGACGAATCCAAACAACCCAAACCCTCCTGCCCCTAGCCATATTTACCACAGCCACCCTGGGACTACTACCAATAACTCCAACCATTATAATACTAACCACCTAGGGACTTAGGATAATATCAGACCAAAAGCCTTCAAAGCTCTAAGTAGAAGTGAAAATCTTCTAGTCCCTGATAAGACCTACAAGAAATTAACTTGCATTTCCTGATTGCAAATCAGATGTTTTTATTAAACTAAGGCCTTTACTAGATGGGAAGGCCTCGATCCTACAAACTCTTAGTTAACAGCTAAGCGCTCAAACCAGCGAGCATCCATCTACTTTTCCCGCCGGTTTAAACCAGTAAGGCGGGAAAAGCCCCGGCAGAGTATTAGTCTGCGTCTTCGGATTTGCAATCCAATGTGTTCTTCACCACAGGGCTATGGTAGGAAGAGGACTTAAACCTCTGTCTTCGGGGCTACAACCCACCGCCTAAACACTCGGCCACCCTACCTGTGGCAATCACGCGCTGATTCTTCTCTACTAACCACAAAGACATTGGTACCCTTTATCTCGTATTTGGTGCCTGAGCCGGAATAGTAGGAACCGCCTTAAGCCTTCTTATTCGGGCTGAACTAAGCCAACCCGGATCGCTTCTAGGTGACGACCAAATTTATAATGTTATCGTAACTGCTCACGCCTTCGTAATAATTTTCTTTATAGTAATGCCAATCCTCATTGGAGGATTTGGGAACTGACTCGTACCACTAATGATTGGGGCCCCAGACATGGCATTCCCTCGTATAAATAACATAAGCTTCTGACTCCTACCTCCGTCATTCCTACTACTATTAGCCTCTTCTGGTGTCGAAGCTGGAGCTGGGACAGGATGAACAGTATACCCACCTCTTGCAGGTAACTTAGCCCACGCAGGAGCATCAGTAGACCTAACAATTTTCTCATTACACTTAGCAGGGGTTTCATCAATCCTAGGAGCTATTAACTTCATTACTACAACTATTAACATGAAACCTCCAGCCATCTCACAATATCAAACACCCCTATTCGTTTGGTCCGTACTTGTAACCGCCGTACTACTTCTCCTATCACTACCAGTACTGGCTGCTGGCATCACAATGCTTTTAACAGACCGAAATCTTAATACTACGTTCTTCGACCCAGCAGGAGGAGGAGACCCAATCCTTTACCAACACTTGTTCTGATTCTTCGGCCACCCAGAAGTCTATATTCTTATCCTTCCAGGATTTGGTATCATTTCCCACGTTGTAGCCTACTACTCCGGTAAAAAAGAACCATTCGGTTATATAGGAATGGTCTGAGCAATAATGGCTATTGGTCTATTAGGGTTTATTGTATGAGCCCACCACATGTTTACTGTTGGAATAGACGTAGATACTCGTGCATACTTTACATCCGCAACAATAATTATCGCTATCCCAACCGGTGTAAAAGTATTTAGCTGACTAGCCACACTTCACGGAGGATCAATCAAATGAGAAACTCCCATGCTCTGAGCCCTTGGATTCATCTTCCTATTTACAGTAGGTGGACTTACAGGAATTGTCCTGTCTAATTCATCATTAGATATTGTCCTCCACGACACATATTATGTAGTTGCACACTTCCATTATGTATTATCAATGGGTGCCGTATTCGCTATTATAGCAGCCTTCGTGCACTGATTCCCTCTACTAACTGGATATACCCTACATAGCGCTTGAACAAAAATCCACTTTGGAGTAATGTTTATTGGAGTTAACCTCACATTCTTCCCACAACACTTCCTAGGCCTAGCAGGTATGCCACGACGATACTCTGACTATCCAGATGCCTATGCTCTGTGAAATACAGTATCATCTATTGGATCACTAATTTCTCTGATCGCAGTAATTATATTCCTATTTATCCTATGAGAAGCCTTCGCCGCCAAACGAGAAGTATTATCTGTAGAATTAACTATAACAAACGTAGAATGACTCCACGGCTGTCCTCCTCCTTACCACACATATGAGGAACCAGCGTTTGTCCAAATTCAATCAAACTAACGAGAAAGGGAGGAATTGAACCCCCATATGCTGGTTTCAAGCCAGCCACATAACCACTCTGTCACTTCCTTCTAAAGACATTAGTAAAGTGCAAATTACATCACCTTGTCAAGGTGAAATCGTAGGTTAGATCCCTGCATGTCTTAAGCTATTAAAGCTTAATGGCACATCCAACACAACTAGGATTCCAAGACGCGGCATCACCCGTTATAGAAGAGCTTCTACATTTCCACGACCACGCACTAATAATTGTAATCTTAATTAGCACCTTGGTACTATATATTATTACTGCAATGGTTTCAACCAAACTTACTAACAAATATATTCTAGACTCCCAAGAAATCGAAATCGTATGAACTATTCTCCCAGCTGTTATTTTGGTTTTAATTGCCCTACCCTCATTACGCATTTTATACCTTATAGACGAAATTAACGACCCCCACCTAACAATTAAAGCAATAGGACACCAATGATACTGAAGCTACGAGTATACAGATTATGAAAATCTAGGCTTTGATTCTTATATGGTCCCAACTCAAGACCTCACCCCTGGACAATTCCGACTCCTAGAAACTGACCACCGAATGGTTGTCCCCATAGAATCCCCAGTCCGTGTTCTAGTGTCCGCTGAAGATGTATTACACTCCTGAGCTGTTCCATCCCTAGGCGTAAAAATAGACGCAGTACCAGGGCGACTGAATCAAACCGCCTTCATCGCCTCACGCCCAGGCGTATTCTATGGACAATGCTCCGAAATCTGTGGTGCTAACCACAGCTTTATACCAATCGTAGTAGAAGCAGTCCCACTAGAACATTTCGAAAACTGATCCTCATTAATACTAGAAGACGCCTCGCTAGGAAGCTAAATATTGGACAAAGCATTGGCCCTTTAAGCCAAAGATTGGTGATTCCCGACCCACCCCCTAGTGAAATGCCACAATTAAACCCCGGCCCCTGATTCGCAATTTTAGTATTCTCCTGATTAATTTTCTTAACCATTATTCCAACTAAAATCTTAAACCATGTTTCACCAAATGAACCAACCCCAGTAAGTGCTGAAAAACACAAAACTGAATCCTGAGATTGACCATGATAACAAGCTTCTTCGACCAATTTGCTAGCCCATCATACCTGGGAATCCCCCTAATCGCAATCGCAATTGCACTACCATGAGTTCTCTACCCAACCCCATCATCCCGATGAATTAATAACCGACTTATTACAATCCAAGGATGATTTATTAACCGATTCACAAACCAACTGCTGCTCCCCTTAAACGTAGGAGGCCACAAATGAGCGCTCTTATTAGCCTCACTAATAATCTTCCTAATTACCATCAACATACTAGGCCTACTTCCATATACCTTTACACCTACAACACAACTATCACTCAACATAGGATTTGCCGTACCACTCTGACTCGCCACAGTAATTATTGGAATGCGTAACCAACCAACAGTCGCCCTAGGACACCTTCTCCCAGAAGGAACGCCTATCCCCCTAATTCCAGTACTTATTATCATCGAAACAATTAGCCTATTCATCCGACCACTAGCCCTAGGAGTCCGACTCACAGCAAATCTAACCGCAGGTCACCTACTAATTCAACTAATTGCCACAGCCGTATTTGTCCTTATACCAATAATACCAACGGTAGCAATCCTGACTGCCACAGTACTTTTCCTATTAACACTACTAGAGGTCGCAGTAGCAATAATTCAAGCCTATGTATTCGTACTTCTATTAAGCCTCTACCTGCAAGAAAACGTCTAATGGCCCACCAAGCACATGCCTATCATATAGTTGATCCAAGCCCATGACCCCTAACCGGAGCCATCGCTGCATTACTAATAACATCCGGTCTAGCAATCTGATTCCATTTCCACTCAACAACACTAATAACTCTAGGACTAATTCTTCTACTCCTCACAATATACCAATGATGACGAGATATTATCCGAGAAGGAACCTTCCAAGGACACCACACACCCCCAGTACAAAAAGGACTACGGTACGGAATAATCCTATTTATTACCTCTGAAGTCTTCTTCTTTCTAGGATTCTTCTGAGCCTTTTACCACTCAAGCCTAGCACCAACACCAGAACTAGGAGGATGCTGACCTCCAACAGGAATCACTCCTCTAGACCCATTCGAAGTTCCACTCCTTAACACAGCCGTATTATTAGCATCAGGAGTCACAGTCACATGAGCTCACCACAGCATTATAGAAGGAGAGCGAAAACAAGCAATTCAATCACTAGCATTAACTATCTTATTAGGACTCTACTTCACTGCCCTTCAAGCCATAGAGTACTACGAAGCACCATTCACAATCGCAGACGGAGTTTACGGCTCAACATTCTTCGTAGCCACAGGATTCCACGGACTGCATGTCATCATTGGATCATCTTTCTTGGCCGTATGCCTTCTACGCCAAATCCAATACCACTTCACATCCGAACATCACTTTGGCTTTGAAGCCGCTGCCTGATATTGACATTTCGTCGACGTAGTATGACTATTCCTCTACGTATCCATCTACTGATGAGGCTCATAAATCTTTCTAGTATTAAAGTTAGTATAAGTGACTTCCAATCACACGGTCTTGGTTAAACCCCAAGGAAAGATAATGAATCTAATCATAACCATTTTAGTTATTACAGTGGCCCTATCCCTAATCCTAGCAATTGTATCTTTCTGATTACCACAAATAAACCCAGACGCAGAAAAACTATCCCCATACGAATGTGGTTTTGATCCACTAGGATCTGCCCGACTGCCTTTCTCCTTACGCTTTTTCCTAGTAGCAATTCTATTTCTACTCTTTGACCTAGAAATTGCTCTCCTTCTCCCCCTTCCCTGAGGAGATCAACTTCACAACCCCACTGGAACATTCTTCTGAGCTACAACAGTCCTAATTTTACTAACTCTTGGCTTAATCTATGAGTGAACTCAAGGCGGCTTAGAATGAGCAGAATAGGGAGTTAGTCCAAAACAAGACCTCTGATTTCGGCTCAGAAGATCGTGGTTTAATTCCACGACCCCCTTATGACACCCGTACATTTTAGCTTTAGCTCAGCATTTATTCTAGGACTAATAGGACTAGCATTCCACCGTACCCACCTACTCTCCGCACTTCTCTGCTTAGAAGGTATAATGTTGTCCCTGTTCATTGCACTAGCCCTATGAGCACTACAATTCGAATCCACAGGATTCTCCACAGCCCCTATGTTACTCCTAGCCTTCTCTGCCTGTGAAGCAAGCACAGGTTTAGCATTATTAGTTGCCACAGCCCGTACTCACGGAACCGACCGTCTACAAAACCTAAACCTACTACAATGTTAAAAGTATTAATCCCCACAATCATGCTATTCCCAACAATCTGATTAGTCTCCCCCAAATGACTATGAACAACTACAACCGCACATAGCCTCCTAATTGCTTTTATTAGCTTAACATGACTAAAATGAACATCAGAAACAGGATGAACCTCCTCCAACACGTACTTAGCCACTGACCCATTATCAACCCCCCTCCTAGTATTAACATGCTGATTACTTCCATTAATAATTTTAGCCAGCCAAAACCACATCAACCCCGAGCCAATTAGCCGACAACGCTCATATATTACACTCCTCACCTCACTACAAACCTTCCTAATTATAGCATTCGGCGCCACAGAAATTATTATATTCTACATTATATTTGAAGCCACACTAATCCCAACCCTTATCATCATTACCCGATGAGGTAACCAAACCGAACGTTTAAACGCGGGAACTTATTTCTTATTCTATACCCTAGCAGGATCACTCCCACTTCTAGTTGCCTTACTTTTACTTCAACAATCAACAGGAACACTATCAATATTAGTACTACAATATTCACAACCACTACAACTTAACTCCTGAGGTCACATGATCTGATGAGCCGGCTGCTTAATTGCATTCCTAGTAAAAATACCCCTATATGGAGTGCACTTATGATTACCAAAAGCACACGTAGAAGCCCCCGTGGCAGGGTCCATAGTACTTGCAGCAGTATTACTAAAACTAGGAGGATACGGAATAATACGTATAATAGTTATACTAGATCCACTATCAAAAGAACTTGCCTACCCATTTATTATTTTAGCTCTCTGAGGAATTATTATAACCGGCTCAATTTGCCTACGACAAACAGACCTAAAATCTCTAATCGCATATTCATCCGTTAGCCACATGGGCTTAGTAGCAGGAGGTATTCTAATTCAAACCCCCTGAGGGTTCTCAGGAGCAATTATTCTAATAATTGCCCATGGACTAGTATCCTCAGCATTATTCTGTCTAGGCAACACAGCATATGAACGAACCCACAGCCGAACAATAATTCTCGCCCGAGGACTACAAGTAATTTTCCCACTAACCGCAGTCTGATGATTTATCGCCAACCTTGCAAACTTAGCACTTCCGCCCCTACCTAATTTAATAGGAGAGCTAATAATTATTACAACCTTATTTAACTGATCACCATGAACTATCTTACTGACAGGATTAGGAACACTAATCACAGCCGGCTACTCCCTATATATATTCCTCATATCACAACGAGGCCCAACTCCAAACCATATCACAGGACTCCAACCTTTCCACACCCGAGAACACCTACTAATAACCCTACATCTTATCCCAGTCCTCCTTCTAGTAACAAAACCAGAACTCATATGAGGATGATGCTATTGTAAGTATAGTTTAACTAAAATATTAGATTGTGATTCTAAAGACAGGGGTTAAAGTCCCCTTACTCACCAAGGAAGTACAGAAAATAGTAAGCACTGCTAATCCTTACCTACCATGGTTAAATTCCGTGGCTTCCTTGCGCTTTCAAAGGATAACAGTTCATCCGTTGGTCTTAGGAACCAAAAACTCTTGGTGCAAATCCAAGTGGAAGCTAAAATGGCATTAATTATACACTCATCACTTCTCCTAATTTTCTTTATCCTAGCATACCCACTAATTACCACACTAAACCCAGACCAACAAGAATCCAAACTAGCAGAAAAAACCAAAACTGCTGTCAGCTCCGCATTCTTTATCAGCCTCCTGCCCCTAATAATTTTCCTAAACCTAAAAACAGAAGGCATTATTACAAACTGACACTGAATAAACACACAAACATTTGATGTTAATATTAGCTTTAAATTCGACCACTACTCCCTAATCTTTGTCCCAATTGCCTTATACGTCACCTGATCAATCCTAGAATTCGCACTATGATATATACATTCTGACCCTTACATCGACCGATTCTTCAAATACCTTCTTACATTTCTAGTCGCCATAATTATCCTAGTCACAGCCAACAATATATTCCAGCTATTCATCGGATGAGAAGGAGTAGGAATCATATCATTCCTACTAATCGGGTGATGACACGGCCGAGCAGACGCTAACACAGCAGCCCTCCAAGCCGTCATTTATAACCGAGTAGGAGATATCGGACTAATTATAACCATAGCCTGACTTGCAATAAACCTCAACTCATGAGAAATTCAACAAATCTTTACTTTATCAAAAAACTTTGATATAACTATTCCCCTAATAGGACTCGCTCTAGCTGCAACAGGAAAATCAGCCCAATTTGGTCTTCACCCATGACTTCCGTCCGCCATAGAAGGTCCCACGCCAGTATCCGCCCTACTACACTCAAGCACTATGGTCGTTGCAGGAATCTTCCTACTAATCCGCCTTCACCCCCTAATAGAAAACAATCAACTCGTATTAACAATCTGCCTTTGCCTAGGAGCATTAACCTCACTATTCACAGCCACCTGCGCCCTTACCCAAAATGACATCAAAAAAATCGTAGCCTTCTCAACATCAAGCCAACTAGGACTGATAATAGTCACAATCGGACTAAACCAACCACAACTGGCATTTCTCCACATTTGCACACACGCTTTCTTCAAAGCCATATTATTTTTATGCTCAGGGTCAATCATTCACAGCCTAAACGACGAACAAGACATCCGAAAAATAGGGGGCCTATTCAATATTATACCTGCCACCTCAACCTACTTCACAATCGGAAGCCTAGCCCTAACAGGAACCCCATTCCTAGCAGGATTCTTCTCAAAAGACGCAATCATCGAAGCCCTAAACACCTCCTACCTAAACGCCTGAGCCCTGATTCTCACACTAATCGCCACATCATTCACCGCAGTCTACAGTTTCCGACTAGTATATTTCGTAACCATAGGAACCCCACGATTCCTGCCACTATCCCCAATCAATGAAAACAACCCATTAGTAATCAATTCAATCAAACGACTTGCCTGAGGAAGCATCATTGCAGGCCTCATCATTACACAAAACTTCCTACCAATAAAAACACCAATCATAACAATACCAACCACCCTCAAAATAGCAGCCCTTCTAGTAACCATTACAGGTCTTCTAGTAGCCATAGACCTCGCTAACTTAACAAGCAAACAAGTAAAAATTATCCCAACGACCTCCACACATCACTTCTCAAATATGCTAGGATTCTTCCCCGCAATCACCCACCGTCTCCTTCCAAAACTTAAACTTACCCTTGGACAATCAGCTGCCACCCAACTAGACAAAACATGACTTGAAACAATCGGACCAAAAGGCCTAGCACTAACACAGACAGTCATAGCAAAAATTACAAATGATATCACACGAGGTATAATCAAAACGTACCTAACTATTTTTCTCCTAACCCTAATTCTGGCTACTATCCCAGTCCTACTTTAAACCGCCCGAAGAGTTCCACGACTCAAACCACGAGTAAGCTCCAACACAACAAGCAAAGTCAAAAGCAATACTCAAGCACAAATAACTAACATCCCCCCGCCAGACGAATATATAACAGCCACACCACTAATATCTCCCCGCAAAACGGAAAACTCCTTTAATCCATCAACAACCACTCAAGAACCCTCATATCAGCCTCCTCAAAATAGCCCCGCCACTAAACCAACCCCTAATAAATAAACTAAAACATACCCCAACACAGAACGACTGCCCCAAGCCTCTGGAAAAGGCTCAGCAGCTAAAGCTGCTGAATAAGCAAAAACCACGAGCATCCCCCCTAAATAAATTAAAAAAAGGACCAATGATAAAAAAGAGCCCCCATGACCAACCAAAACCCCACACCCAACCCCAGCTGCAACTACCAACCCAAGAGCAGCAAAATAAGGAGTAGGATTAGATGCAACAGCAACTAAACCCACAACTAAAGCCATTAATAATAAAAACATAAAATAGGTCATAATTCTTGCTCAGACTTTAACCGAGACCAATGACTTGAAGAACCACCGTTGTTATTCAACTACAAGAACCACTAATGGCAAGCCTACGAAAAACACACCCCCTCATTAAAATCGCTAACGACGCACTAGTCGACCTACCAGCACCATCCAACATCTCAGTATGATGAAACTTTGGATCCCTCCTGGGATTATGCTTAATTACCCAAATCCTAACCGGGCTATTTCTAGCTATACATTACACCTCCGACATCTCAACCGCATTCTCATCAGTAACTCACATCTGCCGTGACGTAAACTACGGCTGACTAATCCGTAATATACACGCCAACGGAGCATCATTCTTCTTCATCTGCATTTACATGCACATTGCCCGAGGCTTGTACTACGGATCATACTTATATAAAGAAACCTGAAATATCGGCGTAGTCCTCCTGCTATTAGTCATAATAACAGCCTTCGTCGGCTACGTCCTCCCATGAGGGCAAATATCTTTCTGAGGCGCCACAGTAATTACAAACCTATTATCCGCTGTGCCCTACATGGGAGACATACTAGTCCAATGAATTTGAGGTGGCTTCTCAGTAGACAACGCAACATTAACACGTTTCTTTGCATTCCACTTCCTATTCCCATTCATTATCGCCGCCGCAACCATCATTCATCTTCTATTCCTCCACGAAACAGGATCCAACAACCCAATCGGACTAAACTCAGACGCAGACAAAATTTCCTTCCACCCATACTTTACATACAAAGACCTCCTCGGATTCGCAATTATACTACTAGCGCTTACGCTGCTAGCACTATTCTCCCCAAACCTACTAGGAGACCCAGAAAATTTCACCCCCGCAAACCCCCTAGTAACACCTCCACACATTAAACCAGAATGATACTTCCTATTTGCCTACGCCATTCTACGATCAATCCCCAACAAACTAGGAGGAGTTCTCGCATTACTATTCTCAATCCTAGTACTAATAGTAGTACCCCTTCTACATACCTCAAAACAACGAGGACTAACATTCCGCCCAATTACCCAATTCTTATTCTGAACCTTAGTTGCAGATATAATCATCCTAACATGAATTGGAGGAATACCAGTAGAACACCCATTCATCATCATTGGACAAGTTGCATCCGTACTATACTTCGCACTATTCCTCATTTTTATTCCACTAGCAGGATGATTAGAAAATAAAGCACTAGAATGAGCTTGCCCTAGTAGCTTAGCCTAAAAGCATCGGTCTTGTAATCCGAAGATCGGAGGTTAAATTCCTCCCTAGCGCCCAGAAAAGAGAGATTTTAACTCCCACCCCTGACTCCCAAAGCCAGAATTCTAAACTAAACTATTTTCTGGGGTGAATTCACCCTATATGGTATAGTACATATTATGCATGATATTACATTAATGTATTAGTACATCTATGTATTATCACCAACCCACTATTTTAACCATAAAGCAAGTACTAACTTACAAGGTAAACATAAAGCATAAAATTAAGATTCAGAAATCAATTATTTTAACCTGAGAAATAGATTATTCCCCAAAAATTTGACCTCAAATTTTTCCTTGAAGTAATCAACTAAAATCCCATTAAACCATATTAATGTAGTAAGAGACCACCAACCTATTTACGCAAGGGAATATCATGCATGATAGAATCAGGGACATCAATTGTGGGGGTCGCACAATATGAACTATTACTGGCATCTGGTTCCTATTTCAGGTCCATAAACTGTAAAATTCCCTCCTCGGATAATTATACTGGCATCTGATTAGATTAATGGTGTAGTACATATGTCTCGTTACCCACCATGCCGGGCATTCTTTTATATGCATAGGGTATCTCTTTTTGGTTTCCTTTCACTTGGCATCTCAGAGTGCAAATTCAAATGTCAATTAAGGTTGAACATTTTCCTTGTATGTGATAATATATATTAATTATTGAAAGACATAAGTTAAGAATTACATTCTTCTAACTCAGGTGCATAACATATCTATTCCTTGTTCAACTATACTTGCTATAATGCCCCCTTTGGTTTTTGCGCGACAAACCCCCCTACCCCCCTACGCTCAGCAAATCCTGTTTTCCTTGTCAAACCCCGAAACCAAGGAGGACTCAAGAACGTACCAAGCCAACAAGTTGAAATATGAATTGGCTATCCCACATTATATATATATATATATATATATATGCATCAATTTTTACATTTTTTCCAATCCAACATTAACCTGTAAAAGTCAAATAAAATTTTCAGAAAGAACAACCCGGCACTAAATATTCTAATATAATAGCCA